GCACCTGGCCAAGAAGGGGATGTGGTCTGGCCCTACTGTCAAAGAGGTTAGTTCTTCCAAAGAGAAGAGCGTCCAGGCCAGTGGAGGTGAAGCAAAGAAAAAGACAAAGTCTAAGGGCGAAAGCTCGAAGACCAAGAAGTCTCACAAGAAGAAAAGTAGCAAGAGGGAGAGCTCTCACGAAACCGATGATGGGAGCGATTCAAGTGAGGGAAAGCTTCGGCGCATCAGTCAATTCATCCCTGATTGGTGGACTACTCAAATAGGATTGATTTTCTAGAATATGCGACAAATCATACACCACTTTGCCTTTATATGCTTTATAAGATAAACACGATTTTTCGGGCTACTCTCCAAGCAGCACGACCTCGCTACCTCCCGAAGCTGCCCAGTCACACAATGCAGTCGGAGCTAGAGACGAGGATGGACCTGGCTTAGCCAGAATGGACCAAGCGTTGCAAAAAGGAACCTACCCCAAGCGGAGCATCAACTATGAGAAACATGCTCCCTTCAGCTACGAAGGAAGGAGGAGACTGTAATAGAGATAGTGAGAAAGACATAGAAAGAAAAACTTAATACGACGTCATATTTTGACCTCTAAGAGAGAACTTTGCCAGAACTATAGCCCTAAAACACGTTGAAAGCTTAATCCAGTAGCACGACGAAAAAGGAGCAAGAGTCGTTGTTTTTAGGTAGGAAAAGGTGTGGGTCAATTTGTATGCCGTAAGCATAGCCCTGGAAATATTGAGAATGAGAGATTGCTCGTACTAGAGGCCCGGGTAGGGATGCCCCCAAATCTTACCATTCCTTTGAGGATGATCAAGCAAGGTGATTTGGCAACAACTAAGACGACTTTATGCCAGAAGGATGGCGCACCAGAATCCCTCGATGATGATGACGAGGATCACCGTCGTCCGATTATCATTGAGTTCTGTGGGAGAATTTATGCAGTCACAGACTCAGATTATGATGAGGAAACCCCCTATTCTTCCCCAAATAAGAGGCTAGTGATGATCGATAGACTGAATTGAAAAAAGAGGCCGCCTTTCTTTCTTTGGGTAGGTGGTAGCTAGTGGTGAGCTTAGAGACTATGTTACCATTTCCTGGCGCCTGGTTGTGTATAAACTCGTAAATAGTGTATTTGTCTTTCTTGATTGCACGGATCACAAATCTTATTCAATAGCGTTTGCGGACCTATATTACTCGCTCTTGCTTCAGCGGATTCTTATAACATTGCTTTACATAGCCTTTTGGTCTTTATTTATTCTTTATCGCCACTCTCGTTCCTCAGGAACGTATCCGTCCCTCTTAGCTCCATGTACCGATTTCCGTGCCTTAAAACCACTTCAACCTTATGTGGGTTCAAGGTCATAACTGACGATTGAGACTAATCAATATAGAAGTCCTGGGGTTCCTGTGCTGGCTCCCCTTCCCGGGCCCAGTTTTGAGCAGTTGCATTGGGCTTCGAACAAGCATAAACAATTCTTCCATTCGCCTACAGCTCGCAACAAGTATATAAGTGAAGTTCAGGACTGGTCCCTCACTCCAACTCAAATAAGGTGATGTTCATTTAATGACCTGATCAATTAAGTTATTACTATAGGAAGGACGCAGTTTTGAATGAAAAAAACCGGTCCTTAGAGCGCCTCAGGTGGAAGGAAATAGACCGATTAGCGAGTTAGAGACTGATATACAATAGAATATTAGTTGAAGGGGGAATGCAATCACAGGGCAAAACCTATATTACAGGCAGAGATCGAGAAGCATACTCACAAGGAACTTAACGATGGGTTAACCAAATAGAACTTCAACCCTAATTCACTTCACTAGTTATACACTAATAAGTAAATGAACTCAGTCCTTATATGCCACCTGGATGCTGATCATACATTCTCGAAGCTAGGATCTGAGTTCTATGATTTTCCTTGTGCTTCACACTTCACGTGAACAGACACCAAATCTACATGCCTTAGAATAAATGATGGACTACCAACAGCCGAAACTCAAGCATGGCCCAATGAAAAGGGTGAACTATCTGGTTCTGGTTTGAGGCCCCTTCCCCTTTTATTGATTTAAGCCGGAATCCAATCTCAGAGGTAGCCTGGGCACTTCAGTATGTCACAATCACACGCCCTGACATTGCATTTCCGGTTAACAAGTGCTCCCAATTCATGCATGCTCCAACCACAGCCCATTGGATAGCTGTAAAACGCATACTACGGTATCTGAATGGAACAATCAACCATGGGCTTATGTTCAAAGCTTCATCTTCTCTCACACTGCATGCATACTCCGACTCCGATTGGGCGGGTTGTCCAGACGATAGACGCTCTACTTCAGCGTTTTGTATATACTTCGGGCCGAATCTTAGCTCTTGGAGCTCTAAGAAACAGCCGACTGTCTCAAAATCAAGCACGGAGGCTGAGTACCGGAGTCTTGCATTAGCTGGCGCTGAGCTTCTTTGGGTACAGTACATACTTCACGAACTTCGTCAGCCGCTTCATCAAACACCTGTTCTGTGGTGTGACAACATTGGAGCCACGTACCTTGCTTCAAATCCAATGTATCATGCACGAACAAAGCACGTGGAGATCGACTTTCATTTCATACGTGAGAGAGTGGTTGCAAAGCAGCTTCTGGTTCAGTTCTTGTGCTCTAAAGATCAAATAGCTGACGGGTTAACCAAAGGATTAACAGCTACGCGTTTTCTTTCTATTAGGGACAAGTTGATGGTATGCTCACAACCTTCAACTTGCGGGGGGGCTGTTAGACAATAAAATGGACATCTCCAGTTACTTGGTGTACTGGAGGACTTTGGATAGAATACTACCGTATACGTGTATCTGGGTATATAGACCCCCTCAGTGTATTGAACAAACATATCAGTGAAATACATTTTATTATTAACTCTGTCAGCAAGCAAGTCTTTCAACTAGATAGGTATAGCGTTGTACCCCCACTCTTTTTATATACTTATAGAGAGAAAAAAAAAAACTCTCGTAGGCCCCCTGAATAAAAGAAAATCCAGCCCGCTCGGCTTTTGTGAATATCTTTTCAAAAGGGTAATCTTCTCAAGAAAGATGCCTCCAACACATTGATTATGTTCCAGAGTAGGTTTTTCTGAGTAGGTTTTTACGGAAAGCAGGCTTTTTCATATCTGTATTTTCGGGAGTAAGTTCCATATAGTAGTTTATCTACTTATAAATAAGCTACTCCTTTTTTTTCACTCCAATCAAATAAGCAAAGCAAGAAAAAAGGAAAATCTTTGTAGAAAATGCTAATATTGGGCATAAAGGAGGACTTTGACCCAATGGCGAAATAGGCTTATGTTGTAAATGCTCCGCTTCCAAAGAAGAAAAAGTACCAGCGAGATGTACGAGCGACTGACTCATACTTTCTTCCCTAGCCTTCACACTCCCAAGCAACTCCTCCTGCTGACTCGAAGTTCCTACAAAGGAAGATAAATCTTGCAAAAAGGTGTGGTTAATTAGTGTGTGTGAATACTTCGTTCCTCAGCAAAAGCAAAGTATTCACTAAACAACCATAAACTCAAACTAGACCAGTCATCTTTTTTTTCTCGATGCTTTGAATTCCTCCGCGGATGGTTGGAGGAGATAAAGTATAGAAAGACCTTACACTACCGCAGAATGGAGTCCATCCAACTCCAAAAAAGAGTAAGAATTGGCCGCAAACTGTAGCTGCAAATTATTTGGCCTTGGCACTGGACCAAGATTTTTGGTATTTCTATATCGATATCGACCTTTAGTTTTATGTGCTTAAGTGCTCGGGAATCCGCTAGACCCGACTTTCTCTTTCAAAACCGGAGGCTGGCTGAGGCTTAAGGTTTCCAGAAGAAGGTTTCATTGGTTACAAGGGACCCAAGCTTACCATCTTTCTTATTTCGGTTCAAAATCAAGGTAATCACCAAGACCAGATGGGTTTTCGTAGGCTACCCTGGAGGTTCCAATCGCAACTTCTTCTTTTTTTGAACCTATACCGGGTACTTAAGAGAAGCGGCTGGATGCAGCGTTTTCTTAATGTAGTTGAAAGAATCAGCTCCTTCTTTTCCCGCTGCTTCACTTTATTCATTTGCTTGATTTTTTAGTAGTGGTGCGGAGCATACCGAAAGTCAATAGAGGTGTGTAGCAGAAGAATCGCCATGTGAAGTGTGCGTGCGAAGATAGGAAAAGTGTGGACACCACTTGCTCTGTAGTGTTGAGAGTCGACTCGTAACTGGGAAACTACGATGGAATAAGAAAAAGGGTGTCAAGTAGTTGACATTATTAAGGCTTCCTGATAGAACCGGGTAGTTCTAAGTCTTTTTTTTCTTGTCAAACAGGTGATGGTCGTTCTTAAGTAAGCCTTTTTTTCGTTAATTGCCTCAGTGACCAAAACCAGTGTCAGAAAATGAGTCAAATAGAAAGGCAATCGGGGATATCTCTTCTTTTTGCATTTTGAAACTAAATGCCCTTATGCTTTGCAGCAAAGGCAAAGGTAGGGCTCTTCTATCGATACCCTTCTCAGTGAGCTGTTACTCTAATATAGAGAGTCCTGCCCTAGACTTGTTTGTTGGCAGATGCCGTTGACGAAGATCTTGCTGACGAGGCCTTTCTTTCAGAACCTCTCCCAACGAACGGTTGAGCTAGGCTCACTAACTTAGGAAAGGGAAACTCCACTGCCTAGGCCTATAGGGAGTTTACCCTGAAGAAGACTCCCGCATGCAACTATTCCCTAAGAAATTCTGGCATGCTTTTCTCGCGAACAAAGAGAAAGTCTGACTCTTCCTAGGTAGCCTGACTACAAGGGTGAAAAGACAGGCTATAGTACTGACTATGCATAGGACTACAAGCGAGAGAGCACTGCCTACACCAAGTTACTCCTTTTTGATTTCACCACCATTCCTTTACTAATACATAGTATTACTATCTCTCCCTTCTTTCTCTTCGCCTTCGTGAGGCTTTTATTCCCTATTCCTCAAGTAAAGCTCCCATACTAAGCCAATTCCGTACGGGTTGGAATTCCTTCTTTCAAACAAGCCTTACCTCGACAACATAGTTGAGTCAGAACTACTTTATTAATTGACTAGTAGAAGTTACTCGATTTCTCTGAAGAAGGAGTAATAGGTTGAGTTATTGACCTATTAATTGACATAGTGATTCTTTGAAGTATAGCGTTCATTAAACACTACTATAAAAAGAAATCCACTCCTTTCACGCTTTGATAGAAGGAGTTCAACGAACTGAGTTCCAGTACCTTGCTTGAAACAGTATTGTTGGTGAATCCCGGCAACGCAAGGAAAGCCATCCGAGACGGAGCATCATTTTCAGATAGCAGCTCGATCGAAATCGATATCTACCCTTTTTCTTGCTTTCAAAAGGCAAAGTTGATAGGTGTGCCACCAGCAGTCCCCTATTTTTGAGACCTTCCTTACATAAACTGCAACAATAGTTTGCTTTGATTCGTCCAGAGGCCCAGACAAAGAGCATCTGAAGGAAGAATACATTACTTATATATTGATGAAATACTCTTGTAAAGCACAAATAAACCCTGCATCTTTATACACTACGTCAGTAAGCAGAATAAGTATCAAAAAGGAGCCGACAGACACTGCACTCAACAAAACAGAGGAGGGCTGCACCCATTTTCCATTGCATTTGACACTGCAGCTGCTACCAACTCTATAAGTTCTGCTAAAGCAATAAAAGATTCTGAATCACTCACACTCGAAATAGGAATACATCATCTACTTCCATTCGAAACACACAGTATGGCTTGATTTTGAAGCAATTCCTTACGAATCGAACTCGTCTATCTTTTACTGCGTGCGGAAAGAAAGCCCATAGAAAGAACTCCATATTAGCTTCCTCTTACTACTCTTCCCAGGCAACTAGAATATTCCCACTTTCAGATTGGAATAAGGTTATCCCCTACGAGTGGGATCCGATAACGCTCCACTTAGAAGTTGCGGTCTTTTTCACAAGTATCAGAGTTAGGGGAGCAGGCCTAGTTCAAAAAGTAGCATGCTTGCTTTCTTATTCTTACTGTGTTAGGGGAATTTACTAGTTTATGCATTCTAACGGTATTGACCATCATAATCGTCCTGGTTAATTGACTTACTTGATTCAAAGAGGTATTACCCACTCGTATGGAAAGTCTACTATAGTAGTAATTAATGTGGTATACCCAGGAAAATATACTGACTAAGTTTTTGATTCCAACAAGCTTATTACTTGAATCTGGCAAACTCGGCCAGGTACATTTATTAAAGTAGTAGTTTTCTTATACCCAAGGTAGTCAGTCGACTTACTTAGTAGTTTCTAGGTAATAGTGTTTGCTTGACCACTTGGTTGTATGCCCTGTTTACTTACCTTACAAGAGGCATAGTTTCTTTATGTTTGCTGTCTGTCCTCAGAATGACCAATCGAAAATCGGAATACTTGATACCCACTTATTCCAACTGGACCAGGGGAATAATCTATATTATTCTAGTAGTTTATGCTTTCCCAGAGTAAGATACCGAGTCTCCTCAAACAGGCTTGTCCAAGGTTGCCCACTTATTCAAAGTATCAAAACAGGGTAACGTATTAAAGCTTGACCAGGCTAATCTCCTCAAACTGGGTTAGGGTTTCTGTATTCAAACAAGCTTAGCCAGTTTACAAAAGGCATAGTCCTACTTCCGGGTGAGCCACTACTTCTTCAAAGACGAGAAAAGTCCTCAGATATTAAGGGTTTGACCTACCTTACGGCTGCGCTAACGAGACCCACTAAAAGGGGAAGCATACCGTCCTTGGTTGGGGGCTTCGCCAGCTGAGGATGTGAACTACGACTACTTCAATTTTTTTGATGTGCACTGCTTATCTTCCGGGCGTATCCGCCCTTGTTGAAATCGAAGCTGTTTGAATCTGCCGCTACCTTCGTCTAGCCCGGTCTTGTACAGTTGGGACAGAAGCAATAGGTTTGACAGCATACGAAAAAGCTAGTAAAATTAAGAGCTCCGCAGAGAAAGTCTTGGCAAGTGGAAGGCTTGTAACGCATAGCTCAGTCCCATATTACCTAGCTTGCTTACCTATACTTATTTGGCTGTCTTACTTGCTTCTAGAAAAAAAGCATCCTTCACCCAGTGAGTAACTACTAATGTTACGAACGAAAAGGGCTAGTCAAGTGATAGTCAAGCTAGTTCATTAAGTATGCTTATCTAAAGTCAAGAGATGCATTACTCGACCTTGTTGCCCAGCCATCCATTTCTTTGCTACCTAGTCTTACGCCTCGCATCCCTGGAATGCCTAGAGGGATTTCGCTTTATCATATGTAGTGTAGCATTTATCTTCGATTTGCTATCGCTCTCTACTTGATTTTTGAGTAGTGCCCGCTAGTAGGATTAATTGCTTTTTTCTGACGTTATACCTTCGTAGTGGTTGCTGCCAAGCCCAGTTGCTACTCTCTTTTTGATCGGTTCCATTCATTTGGTTTTGTTCATTTTCTTTATTTAGCTCAGGAGAGTATATTGTTAGCTCAGAAGAGATCAGAGTGGTTGAATTTGCTTGATTAAGTAGATGTGTCATTTCATGTTCATTGTGGATTAGTTGATGTTGATTTTGGAGTTGATGTATTGAACTGAACTAATTTTGATTTTCTAATTGCATATAGCTTCTGTTTCAAATGGCAAACTTGTGAAATTCGAATTCCAAATCAAAGGGGATATTCAATTCAATACGGATTGCATGCATGTGTTTATTATATGGAACAAAACCCTTGCCAAAGTTCTATTCTATTCCAACAGGCCATTAGATCGAAAAAACACAGGTCCTCTGATGTTATTCAAAAGGATCCTCAAAAAATGACTCTCTTAATTGAGCAAGAAAAAGAAACTGCACGGGAACGATTTATGCTAAAAGTCACACTTACAGCTGATGAGTTTGTTGTAGTTAATGCTTTGGATAGATATGATCTAGAGCAGTTTTTGAAGTAAAAGGACTCTAAGATTTGGAGATTTAGGTGAAAAAAACAATGGCCAAAAGCGCTACCTTTCTTGAGCAATTAGCAGTGCATATTCACTTTCATGTAGAAGTAGTGAGTCAGCGTTCGTCAAGCAGAGTGCTTTCCTGAGCTTAGCACAAGTAACACTGCTAGTAGTTCAACAAAAACAGAAGGAGATGTGGTTAAAGGAGGTGCAAAGAATCAAAAGTGAAGTCGAAAAGAGATCAAAGCATTGATGAAAGGAGAATTAGGTATTGCCAAGCTCTTGTTAGAATTGATACTAGAGCGGGAGATAGGTAGTCTGGGACCTGGCAATTCCAAAGAAGCATGGTCCGAGTAGACCAGTGACCCATTCCTCTTTGTTTCGAGCTAGTTGACGTTTTTAGCTTGCCAAATAGATCTTTTGAAGTACGTCCCAGTGAGAAAAGCTATAGAACGGAAGTGTTTAGAACGAGCGAGGAGTTACAAAAGCCAGGAATCCCCGACTTCCCAGAGTAGACCAGTCCAGCTAGGAACCCCATAACCTGTAGAGGCGTTGGGCCTGAGATCGACTAAAAGGAGAGGAAAGCGAGTGCCAAGGAATGGAGAGTAAGTCGTATTCACCTGAGATTGGTAAACCGGAAATAAAGTATCGAAATCCTGCCTAAAGGATCTAATTCTTGCCTCCCAAGCCAAGGGGCGTATTGACCTAGAGAGAGAAGTCATAATTATTCTCATGGACCGGACGAGTGTTTAGAATGTGAAAGGGAGGAATTCACCTGCCTGCTTCGGATCTTCCTGAGTTTGATTGCCTAGTGGAATTTCGTATACTTCAAAAGAATTTCTCTATTTACGAGTTTAATGAAAAGAGGAGATTTATTATGATGACTATAGACTCGCCAGATCGATCTATCACAACTAGAGTGAAGAACGCTATTTCTTTTTTCTCAAGCCTAAGTCAATGAAGAAACTCCAGAAGCGAGTCAAACTCCTTCAGTTTCAGGAAAGGGTTACTAAGCTTCCTATTTCAATCTACACGCTTACTTAGCTTGTTTTTTTTTCTTCGCACTACGTGGATACTCTATCTGCTCTTGGGCGATTAAGAAAGTATTCTTCAAGGCGCGCAGCGCGCGACGGGCTTTTAGAAAAGCAAAAGAAAGAAGCTCACTGCTTTACGAAAGAGAGGTTAATTTCGACTTTACTACTTTCCAGCCAACGCACTCTAGTCAAATTGAAGGAAATTGTTTGGCCCCTATTATATTTCTTTATTAAGGGAGGGCACGTTGAATCAAAGTTGTTCTTGGTGAGGTCTGGTATGGGCATGTACTGGGTAGTACCTAATTAAAGGTTTAGTTGGTGCGGCATTCCCGGCTACTGTACTGCTCGGCGATACCACTCAGGGCTATATTTCATACTAGTCAAAGCGAGTCTCATCTTCATATTCTGGGTATGATGTTGCTGGCTACTCCTTGGTATAGATAAAGTTATGTCCCGACGTATGTCTGAACTCTATAAGAAAGAAGTTCCAAGTTAGCTGCGCTTCAAAAGCCAGGGTAAGACGATCGGCACGAACACTGTTGTCGACTATGTTGATGATCATGGAGTCCCTTCAGTGGGGTGCGCTCCCTTTTCGTGGTTTTTTGTGAGTTTAGACACAAGGCACGGAGCGAAAATCTGCAAGTATATGATGAAATATCAGAGTATGATGATGGTTTTTATGTATATTTGGCAGTATTCCCTGATCCTTGACGGGTGTGTGTCGCATAAGTGTATTTCTTCGAATGAGAAGTGGTTCTTCTTTGTCGTCATCAGCAACAAGGCGTAGAGCTTTACCAGAATTTGGGTTTGGACTTTGATAAGCAGAAAAACCCAACTTCAGAAATAAGTGAGTTTAGCATGTTAAAGAAGCAACGGTAGGTGAGCATAAAAAGGAGTCTTGTTTGTGCTGAAATAATTAAGAACGCTAGATACTTCTCTCTATCTTGTCAGAAGACTGCGCAGGTGAATTGCTACTTTGTACTGTGCCCTGCCCTGTAGGAACAACATCTGTATGAGTGCCTGCAAAAAAAAGTCAACACTGATTCTGGTGCGCTTTCAAGTAGTACCAAATTGATTGCTACAGATCGTCGGCGTAAACGTAATTGATATAGACTATATATAAGAAGTCTGTCTAAGAATGTTCCTAAAGGAATCCAACTGGGCAAGAAAGATTTCTTCAGTCTCTAAGGAAAAGAAAGCATACTACCAGTAGAGCTTGGAGGGCATAGCTGCCTTCCCCTTGCAAAGGTGTCTAATGTAGCTAGTGCGAGAATCATATTTGTGAAACTACTAAATCAAAGTGGTGCCTCTACCACTAGCTTTCGCTTAGTAAGGAGAATTTTGGAAACAACGAGGCATTTATTCTCGACTTTTTCGAAGATTGATTGTGACGATCTGGCGCATTCCATTCTTCTCCGGATTTTCGAGATTTCTTTACTTCTATAATGAAGTTAAGGATAACAGAGTAAGAGTTCCTTCTGTGGCAGTCAAAATCGTGGTTTACTATTGATTCAATTGCGACAAGAGCGCATTCGATAGCATCCTCTTCTGGGCATCTAGATCGATTCCTAAGACCCTCTTATGTGCTACGCCCTACTCCTACTGCAGATAGATGCCGACCCGCTTGACTTACTGCTTGACTTTGCCTGCTGTCCTTTCTCTTAAATAAGATAAGAAAAGAAAGGAAATCCGCCCCTAAGCTGCCTAATTCCTTATCCTCCGTATAGTCAAGGGCGTATTCTTTTGATTCTCTCCCTCACAGCTTGCATTCGATGCATCCACCGTACTAAAAGCTCCTTCTTTCACAACCTCAAAGGCGAATCATCTATCTAAAGAAACCTCAAACTCCCTTTCTGATCAACGATTGCCCGCTATTCCAGGCATATAACCTGAAACTTGATGAGCTATTGCTTACCTTCTTTCTAGTTTCACATATGCCTATTATCCTAAGATGTCTAGCTAGCTTAAGTCACAGGTTTGTATTGAAAAGGTTAATTAAAAGGTTACTTCAGCAGACAGGGCTTGCGCACGGGTGTAAGTAATCGAGTAAGCTGGAGCCGTAGACTGGGTCTGGAGGATAAATGGTGGTACGAAAGTTATTGAGATAAAGGGGAGTGTGTACTTTTTTGAGTGTCTAACCTGGTCGAAGTCGTTGAAGGAGCAGAGGGTTCATATATAGTGTATATCGACTCTTCTCTCCGTGAACCAAAAACTGGATTTTGCAGCAGTTCCTTTCCGCTTCACCTATCAAATTGTCTTTTATGTGATTTCCCCTTTCGCGCAGACAACTTCACCTATACTAATTGCCTCACCTTTCGTAACCTTGGGTTTGTATCAAGCCGACTCTACTAGAATACCTTGCGGGGAATCGCACATAGACCCATCCCAGCATGCATCTTGACGAGATTAAGACCAGCCCTGACTCTCCACTTAATGGGAAAATCCGGGGTGTAACGAAAGAAAAAGAGCGGATAATGCCCCGGCAAATGCAAGCGTCTCTTAGTGAACATTTCCTCCTTCGATTCAAACCTGCGGCTTAAATACAGAGCTGCTTCGGGCGAGCAAATGAACGTTTGGATTCGGGTCCATAACCATGGGTTCCAATGTACGAGATCTTGTAGCACCCCACTGAGGCCCACGTATTACACAGAAAAAAGAAATGATAGCCTTCATTCCATACTACCTTTCATTACTGGACTCCTGTGCTTCATATGCCTTCCACACACTCGCCAACTCCCTGAACCTTGAAGTCGATATCCCGGGTCCATCGGATCCTTTGACCAATGCTGAAGATCGGGAAAGGAAGATAAAGAAACCATATTGAAAAGGGCGCTTTCGGCACAGGAAGCAAACTCTCGACGTAAGCATAACAGTTCTTTATTTCGAAACTCAAAGCGAGGTTAGGAAGAGAGCAAGCAGTGTCTCCTCAACTGCCGTTGGTGGGCCCAGAAGGGAAACCTCGGATTGAGCCAATTGCTATCATATCTCGCCGCATGGTGAAAAGGCGAAATGCAGCGGTACCACAAGTGCTCATTCATTGGTCCAACCAAACTGTCGAGGAAGCATCCATGGCTTCATTCAGTTTTATCCTTTCTTTGTGCGAGAAAGCAAAGATTAGAGTAGTCTTACGTTTACAATCAACAAAAAGTCCCGCTCGCGAACGCGGGTCACGGCCCTGCCACAAGGTCACTAATAGTTTGCTAGGTTGGAGGACGATCCGGACCTCTAAGACAGACAACGAGCTATGAAAGGAGCCAATACTGTGCTGCTTCCAAACAAAAGTTCAATAGAAAAAGAGAATCCTTCAGCTTGAGGCCGGAGTGAGTTTCCCTGAGGAAGAAAGTGGAAAATCTAAGTGAACTTGGTAGGCTCAGTTCTGTCACTTGATTCGGTAACCCATCCGTTTAGTCTAGTCTTTGAAGTCCTACATCGTAGGTAAAGCTTCTCAACCTAGATTTCTCACCTACATACACGGAGGGGCGTCACCCGTGTGACTTTCGTTTCGGTACACTCGTCCGTTACACATTCGTTCGCTGAATTAGCCAGTCGTTCCTTCCCCAGCTCCTGAAGATAAGGAGGGAATCCAACAACTATTATTGGATTTTTCACTCTGCTATTCAGGACACCTATCTAGTAAGGGCAGAGGATTTGTATCCGGTCAGGATTTCCATAAGATCCATAAAGCCAGGACTACTGTAAAGAAGGCGGCTTGGACTTCTTCCTTCTTCATTTACCGAGGTTCACCTGCGTTCTATTCATTGAAAGTTTCGAACTTTTCTGGTACGAAACAGTCCAACGACTTATACAAGCTCTAGATAGAAGGTAGCCTGCCCGGAGACTGTCTTTTAGTCCCATGCTTCGAGCGAGTAAGCTAGTGTTTTTCCGATTCGAGGGTTACAAGTAGAAAAAAAAGATTTGGATGTCCCGCCTCTAGTCAAAAAGAAAAGCTCTGGCTTGTTCTGGCTAGTTAAGTCAAAGCAGACAGCCTGCCTGGACCCGACAATTCTAATGTTGTCATGTTGAAGTCTTACCTTTCAGGGGGAGTTTCTTATTCAAACTAGTAGGTAACCTGCCTTATAATGGGGTAAGCAGCGTTCTGAAAGGTAACCTTTTCAACGAGCTCCGCTTTCTTACCAAAAGCAGACGAGTGTAGCCAATGCCTATGGGAAGAGTGCATTTCCATTTTGACCACTTGAAAAAACAAGTCAGGTTTGATCTCCAAACCCAGGTTCAACGTTGTCTCGGTCACTTTTTGATGAGGTTGACACAGAATTGGTAATTCTGGAAGGCGGAATTGGTTAAGAAAGGCAGCTTCTTTTCCGCGGTCAGAAAGGCGGCATATAAGCCATACTACTAAAAGGCATACATGCTAGACGAGGAGGTCTATCGTAGTAATTTCTCCAAGGGGAGCAATTGATTAAGCGTAGTGAGCCGTAAACGGGCGAAGGAGCGAAGAAGCCTTAACTCATTCCTAACAGATGCAAACATAGCTCCTCTCTGGATTGGGGCTTGGAGTATATTTCAAGGATGTGGTCCACTTCCAGGATGCTTTAGCATTCCTTCTGCTTTCGAGCAAGGGTCTTATTTATCCATCTATCCGAGGTGCCTCTCACCAGCTGGCTACTCCAAGTCAGGGTGAGGAAGCATAAGGTGTGGTACAGTAAGATCGGTCCCCCGATGTTCGAAATGCGCATTCGAGTGAAAGATAAACTAAGATAAGATCTGGATTGGACGGTGAAAGAAGGTCCTCCCTCCTACCTCAGGCTCTTGAAAATCAGGGTGTTTTCAAGAATGAGTTGGAGTTTGATCTTCTCAAAAAGTTCTTATCTTATCCCTATGGGAAGCTTTGTCCAAGGCAATCATTCCAGTGCGGTTGCGGCTAGCATCGTGCTTAGAGGCCTAGGCCGTTGACCGACTAGATCCAGCTAGACAAGTGTGGTCAGCCCAGTCCCTCTCTGCTTGAGAAGTTCCTGTGGCTTACTTTCACTTTCACAAGTAGGTTGAGCAAAGAACGAGACTGCTGATTGATGTGGGAACCGTCCACCTGACATCCCGTACTACAGTGGTGTTGTTTTGACAGCCAGCCAAGAGATTTTGGAGTTCTCGAAGGTGGAAGTAAGTAAGTTACTCTACGTAGATATAGCCCAGGCCTTGCTAAAAGGGACACAACCTAGTAATAAGGCTTCCCTCTCGTGTCAGGATTTAGGCAATCAAGTCTCAATAAACCAGCTCTCTTCTTCAGGAAGTTGGTGTCTCTCTTCCTCCACTTCAAGTTGCCCTGGAATACCTGGTAAGATGGAATTAATCCACTGTTGCCACTCTGCACCCAAACCAACAATCCAAAAATGAGTCGTAGAGATAATCATAGCAGCTATAGGTCGGACAGGTTTTGGCTCAAAGCAAACACTTTTTCTTTCCCTCCAGAGGCAACAAAGAACTGCACTAAAGACAATCTAATAGCATGAATATCTCTTTGAAATGTGGCTAGAAACTGCCATACATCACTTTTCACTAATGAAATCAACTATGAAATGCTGCCGGGGAATCCACAGTAGTGAGAGCATCTCAATTTCTTGATCATGTGAGTTAGAAGATTTCACCACGAGGTCTATGACCGGCGAAGTAATAGAAAGTTTGGTTGGCGGTAGCGAGCAAGCATCAAAATAAGTTCATACTTCGGCTGAAGCTAAAAAAGCTGCTAAAACAAAAGAAGGGTAGTGTAGGTAGTACCGAATTGCCGGTACCAAGCTTTCCCTTTTTCTGGGACACGTTCAAACCCGGGTGTACTTGAGACCCGTGTGGCTGGTTGAGGCGAGAGGCAACCTCTCCTATTTTCTCTAGTTCATCAAAAGGGCCGTAGTTCTAAACGAGATTGAACTGATTGCATTCATTAACTCATCTTTTTACTCCATTAACAACTCATATGAGAGTAGCAGAGTAGTTGCTTATCGAGTAGAGAAGGACTCGACCTATTGTGGCGTATTTTACCAAAGAACCATCCCGAGAAGAGCCCTTCCCCTATTTATCAGAAGATGGAACCCTGCCCTTGTCTCCATTCATTGCAAAGGTGCTCTTCGTTTCTTTCATCCCGACCTTGAGGTCTAAAGCCCGATTCGAAGTCAACAGCTCTTTCCAACAGATTGCCTATAGAACTGCTGCATTCAACTTCTTCACAAGGTTTTTCTAGCTATTGCAAGCCAGAGAATCGCGCATCGCTGTATCTCTAATGAGATTGTTTTTTATATAACTGTTGATTTGAGAGAGTGGCCAGTGATCTAAATGTTGAAATATAGAAATTGGTAATGTGACGGGCATTGTAGGAGTTTACAATAAAGTTCTCGTGTGCCGTGTGGAGAGGTATAAAAAGAATAGAAAATATTAATATAATGTTGCTAGCTATTGAAGCGTCTTTTTTATGAATGAAAGACGCGAAGCTTGCTCTCTGCGTTTTTATATGATCCCTAGTTGTTGTTGGCTCAGGGCAATCTTTCTTCTCTTCTTCCTCTTCTTATCAGAAACCCGGACTTGTATGAACTTTTTACGGCGAGAATCCTGAATGGTATTCTAGTTTCAAGTTTTGTAGGTCAAAGGCTTATCCAGGTATGCTGCAAACCCTGCAACTTCGGTTAGAAGTTTCATAAGGGTCGGTTTTCATCCCAAAAGCTGTAGAATGCTGATGCTACCTTGTCAGGCTCGTTCTTCTTTATTAAGGAGGACTATGCACTTAGGCGATAGAAGAACTATGTAGTGTCTTACCTTAGACCTAACGCATATATATCATTTTGACTAGCTTACGAGTTCGTTTTGCAGCTACTACCTCGCCTAGTGGAGACTCCAATGACTTCTTCAAGAATGAACCTAGTTCACCAATTAAAGAGGAGTAAAGATCACGTAGAGTTTCTCACTTCCTATCAAATTAGTTCTTTCAGCTAAATCTGAATCGAAAAGGAAATAGCTCCTGATTTGGTAAGCACTCGATGAAGCATCCATGCTTATAGGTATGTCATTTTATGTTTTCTCGTTATCTACACGTATTGATATTACAGGTGATATGAACTGAAAGGGCTTGCCTCTACTGCAAGTTGAATTAAAGCCTCTTGGGACATAGGATTATCCATAAAGCTACAATGGTCTAAGATCCAATTATACGAAGCTTCCGCACTAGTGGGAGTCTTGTAATGTGAGTAGGCAGAGCACGCAAGGGCTTTTCACATCTTGTCCAGGTCAGATTCGTTAGATATTTCACCCTTTTTCTCAGAATTCTCAAAGAGAAGAAGTCTTCAACATCTTACCCTATCCCGCCCGAGCTCTTTACCCTGCAAGAAAGCTCTGAAAGGCAGCTTAGGCAAAAGCCACTCTAACACCATCGAGATCAGAGTCAAAACCCCAATAGGAAAGCAGCGACGTTGATGAGAATGGCAAGGAGGAGACTAGTCATAATAAGAAGATGCACGAGCTGTGACCGGACGAGACAGGATCGGTGAGTGTTAAAAGGTATAACCCCATTTTGTCTGCATTGCCTTGCTTCTAGGATTGACGGAATTCCCCGAAAGATAAGGATTGCAATAGATTTGACTATCAAGAAGATTTGACTCTTAGCCAGGAGATTTCTTCTAGTAAGTAGATTGATTCGAGTATAGAAGACTGGACCAACTTTCCTTTGGTTTGGATCGCTTTGATTCAAGTTTTTCTTTAACGAATTTCATTTACCTCTGTGAATTTATGGATTTAGCATTCCACCCACCCAGGGAGGTACCACTTAGAATAGTTTGATTTACCTTATTTCCTTGCGGATGAGAAGAGGAGGGATTATCTTTGAATTCCTTTCTTTTGCCTGTTTTGTAGCTTTTGACTTATTTCTAATAAATAACAAAAGAGTTATATCATATATATATAAGAAAGCAACTCCTTGCCTTGGTCAGAAACCCAAGAGGCACTCACTCGACTTGGTGTGTTCACATTGTGGGGACCAACCTAGCCTACCTAGCGAGCCGCGCTCCTGGTATTACCCGGTACAGCGAACGGCTATGCCAAAGGATCTATTCAACTTACTATCTTTTTCCATTCAAAGTTCTATCTGGGAGTCAGGCATGTTGGCGATGGCGAGGACGAGGTAGAGGTCGTGCCCAAGGAAGAGGTGAACAAAGTAGCTTTTTTTCGATCATCGAATCGGCATATGTAGTTGGGTAAAGCACCCCGCCAGAAGGGGCTAAAGTATAGGTTTTGAGAAGCACGTGATAGGCAAGCAAGAGAGTCTAGAAGCAAGGGTTTCCACATCTATTTCCCAGCTTTCATTGAGGTAGGATTTACAGAAAAGGATTCCTTCACTTCCATGAAAGGGCGAAGCGTAAAGACATGAGAGAAACGCTATCTTCTTGTGCCAATCTTTCTTCACTATCCAACTAAATATTCCAGTTCCCCTCTATCTCAGTGTTGCATTTCTATTTCCACCATGTGCATCCACCCTGTGGAATAGCTGATCCTGTGTCAATTCATCCATCCACCTGTCATGCCAGAATGCAACTTTGACCCCTTCTCCAACTTGCATTCTTGCCCCCAAGTCTACCACCTCAAAGCTCTCCGCTGATCATCCAATGCGGTCTTCCATTTACTGCGAAAGTCTGGATATTTGCACTTTGAGGTCTGATTCATATCCTTGAAATTAAGGATTCCACGTCCTCCTAACTCTTTTCTTCTAGACACCTTGCCCCAGCTCACCAAATGGTACTTCTTTTGCTAGGAGAATAAGATTGAAAGCACAGGAGCGAGGCATTAATGGTAATAGTCTTCTGGGGTTAGTTAAGCGAGGAAAGTATATAGGACAAGATTAAGCCAATTGATCCCATTATTTCTTAGATTCTGGTCTGGGATCTTCTTCGTCTTCTCAGATTATCAGTTCTTAGGGATATAAAGTACCTAGGCCTTGGATTCTCCGATTCCCTCGTTCCTCGGATCTTAGATTCAAGAAAATGAAGCCATTCGGTAAAAAAGACACGTGTCAATGGGCATTTAATACTTCAAGTAAGAGCTTTCTTTAGCTTACCAACAATACCTAGTAGAAGCTTCATTGTATCTTTCTAGCAAATCCAATCCAATATAAGCAGACTTTCTTTCATACTAGAATAGTTCTTTGCTCGCAACGACTTAGCTCTGCTCACAACTTTTTCTGTTCTAACGAAGAAATAGTCGTTTTTTTCACCCGTGATCACTCCTACTTTCCCTACTCCTGCTGCTCTCCTAAAAAAACTGAGCTCACTGGGTGGGGGAATTAAGTAATAGAATCTGCCGGTGGGAAGCATTGTTTCTGAACATGTAGAACAAGATACCAAAAGTGGAAATGCAAAATACACGGTGGTATGGTAAGTTTAGGAAACTCAAGTGAAAGAAGCCCGCATACCCACTCTTCTTTTTCTACCCGTCCGAGCGTTTTCAGGAAAGGTAATTACTCAAACATAAAGCTTTGACGCAGATCGGTAGACAAGAAGGCTTGGACGCAGGGAGATGGATGTGCGATTGTGAAGATTCGCCGGCCGCGGGCACTCTGACTCTTTTCCACCCCTACGCTATCACTAATTCTCCGCTTGTAGAAGCTGGATGAGACCATAAGGTAGTAGAGCTATCCCTATCCATTCCGCTTTGTCAAAAAGTTATATCACCCTTTCCACTGCACTGACCGTGTTCCATCCGCCCGAGGCCAAAAACAGCCAATCCATTTCGTGAGGAGGAGGAGGAAGTCTCAGATAGGAGATGTAGTAGGTCGTCTACTCACGTCCAACTATCCGAACCGGTGTAATAAGACTGACAACAGAGTACTTTGAACACTCTGAAACTCCTTTGAAGCCAGGTTCTTCTCTGAGCTTTGAAAAGCAGCACGAGCCGACTGCCTGCTTTTTACCCTTTTTCTGGCTGGGTGAGTTGGAGGGTAGCTTTCTGACTCCCACGCCCTATGACTCGACTCCTCATGATGCGACGCCCAGGCAAGCTAACAAGTAAGGTCAGAAGGAACGCAGACGAAAGAGAAGAACACCCACCTAGGAACGATTCAGTTAGCCCTTGCTTTAAGGTAAGATACTCCTTCTCAACTCTCGTTTTTTCTGTACGAACCCCAAAACGGCCTAGAAATCCAAAGTGCCATCATCCGCTGCTGAAAGAGTAGTTCTTGAAGATACTGCTCAAGAATGCACTTCTTCTCGCAGATCTTAGACTGGAAAGAATTCTTAATGTTTCAATCACAAACCCACGGTCAATTCCAAGTAAAGCAAAGGACCCATGACATGATGTCTTTTATTTGATACGCCAGGATATAGTCTCGGCAAGTATTCTCACATTGAGTGAGGTTCCACGTGAGAGAAGTCAAAAATACGTAATTGTTTTGGGGGAAGAATTCGGGAGTGAATCACTGAGACCAGTAAGCAAAATGTTGATAAAAGGGGGCAGTCTCAATCGGACTCGCATTCGCCTCAAGCCCGTGTTTGTGGAAATGTCTACGACTACTCCTTCAAAATCAGCGAATAATCGTCTGATAACCAAGCTAAGCCAAGCTTCGGGGCCTTGTCCACATCTGGTTCAAAATGGAATTAATATAGTTTACCGCCGGAAGGAAGAGCGAGAAAGAGAAATGCGCTTACTCTATTGACGATATTACTCGACGCTGAAACTCTACATTTTCTTATATATAGATGGATCAAGTCATAGAGAAAGCAGATGACAAAAACTTTCAAAACCCAGTCTATCTATTCTTCACTGAACTATGAAACCTCATCCCTACACAAATACCCATTGCCTAAGCCGAGTCTGACGTTAGAACAAAGAAAGACTACATGGTTTCTGGCTTTATCCACAAATGATCTACTAGATAATCAAAAGAGAGAAACGACTCTATATATTCAACATATTACGCAGGTTTTTGAGAGGTCAATTCGCACGGTCACACGTTATTCTGAAAGGATTGGCGCCGCTTTGACGTTCATAGGTTTACACTCGCAGGTTTACGCTGAAATTGCACTAAGGTACGAGTATATTCCCAGAGTTCCTTTTACTAATTTCAGTTTCAGACTTCAGGGTGAAACTTGAATATTTCCTAGGTTAACACCTCTGCTGGTGTTTTTTGAACTTGAATGTGAACCATTAGAGCAGCCGCGTTTAGGATAGTGATGATTGCCTAACAAGGATGGGTGAAATAGCCCTCCCTGGCAATAATTAGCACGCCTCAACGTAGATTATCTCTTCATTCCACCAAAAGAAAGAAACTACATCCAATATAATACGCCATTGTAGCAATAACTACCTCAGTGGAAGCGAGGGGTAATGAGATTTTTCTATAGACGCATATTAGCATCAATAGGAAGAAAAGCAAAAAGAGGTAGCTGGTAAAGGGAAAGGAGTCCTAGCTTGTCTGCACGCTCGTGAGTTCAGTCTATCTATGAGAAACGTTGACAACCAAGAGGTCAAAGAAGAAGACCAAACTCTTGAATGAAAAGAGTTTGAGAATCAGCAATAGGGCTTTTCCAACACCGGATGATTGCCCTTTTTTAGAGTTCTGAAAAGCATCTTCTTCTTCATAAATGATGATGAAATTCTGATCTCGCTCTCGGCATCCTGCACATTTCAAGGCGGCATCTTATGCCACTAGAATGGTTAATTGGAAGTCTTTCGTGAGGCTACGCCCTTGTCCGCTGTATGAGGGCTGGGAGTCTGTTTCCAAGCCGAGTGAAAGATTCGTTACCTAACGATAATGTATGGGATTCTCCCCTTTTCTTTCAAACCAGCTGGTTCTAGTGTGTATTCTGTAGTAATGGCTTTGCACATTCGGCTACCTATCCTTCCGCAAGTCTGGGTCAATCTATAGTTCTGCGCAAGGAAATAATAAGAATGAAAAAGAGATTGGGTCAACCTGGCACACACGTGTCTGGGTTAGCTAGTAATGTTTGACTTTGAGTCTTCTTCCTTTCTTCCAAATGGAAGTCAAGCCTCTTTCCCCCTTCTTCCATAAGCCTATAGGAAGGTGGATTGACTACTGTTACCCAGGATGCTCCAGTTGTATTAAGGTGTTAGCCTACTACTACTATGTCGTTCGCTCCGGAACAGGATAGGCAAGCAGCACAAGCGGAACTCGTAAGAAAGCTTCCAAATGCAAAGAAGTGACCCGATTTCTTCTTCTTTTTACAAGAGAGAGTGGAACGAAGCATGAAGCCAAAAAAGGGTGAGGAGTTTGATAAGTCGAGATAAAAGCTAGAGTGGGTTAGTAAAAAACACGATCGGAATGAAAGAATGGAGCTAGCAAAAAAGCGAGTAACGATAAGATGTCCCAAACCATACTATATATGATATATATAGGATTGCACAAGCAATAGAGCAAGCTGTCCAGAGAAGAGCGAAGAATGATGAAGAAAATGAGACTTCCTTGATTTCAAGGGAAATGGCCACTTCACCGTCGAACTGAAACTGCTCTGTTAAATAGTGCATCTTCTGAAGAGTCATCATCAAGAAGAAAGCTATAAGGGTCTTTCTCGGGATAGAGAAATCCCTGCCATACATATTTGTATTGAATTAGTCAAGGGGGGTTTGCAGCTACCTTGGAGCATCCTGTCTTTTATAAGAACATTGTGTTGACAAGGAAACCGTGGTCAATAAATCCATGATGGTGGGTATCTATTCAAGTTCAAAGAAAAAGCGCCATCCAATCTGCCCCTAGTCAAAAAACCTTCGATAGCTTTCTTTCAATAGTCGTCTCTTTCATACAACCTTCCCGGGTCTCCAACACCCCGGCCTTCCTTTTCGTCGTGAGAAGACGAGTCGACACCAAGTCCATCGCTTTTTATACTAGATTTTCTTGCATATTTTCATTTTGATAAGGTTTGCTCTTCTTTGGTCTTCAAAGACAATTGGTCAATTTGTTTTTGATCTGTTCTTTACTTTCTATGGTGTAGGCGGTAGTTTGATATATTCCCCTTAACCGTAGCATACGCTATGGATGATGATTACGTTCCAGTTGAATACTGGCTCAAATCACCGTCACAATCCGACGACAACCAGTTCCTACCTCCTGCTGGCACCACTTCTTTCCTACTTCGTCCAATCTCGCTTGACTTACCGGAAACTTACCTTGTACTATCCAAGGCCCACATGCAGCTTCGAGGATGTAGCCAAGGAAGGGAGTGAGCCTGATTCCTTTGAATCCAGGTGCGCCAGGAGAGTGAAATCGTTGGTTAGGAAAGCGCCAGTGAATAGGAAAGAGTATTGCAAGAAGAAAGGGTTCAATCATGTAAACTGCCAGAGATTTGATATTTATGAAAGTCAGCGAAGGTCAGCATGTGGTGGTGAAACTGAAAAACTGTAGAGATGCCCAGTTGCTTATTTCCTTGGCATGCGAAGCGAAATAGTCAACAGTGAGAATAATGATCAGATAGATAAGAGACTGAGAAAGTGATGATTGCATTCTACACGTTTCAAGAGCAATGCCCTCTTGCTTTCCGCGTCCCCTGGTCCTACGGGAAAATATCCTTCCAAATGCCACCGGCTACTAGGTTTCGAATTCTAACTCATTCCAGCATCAGTGGGTTAGCTTCCTGACTTGAATCCGAACCCCCCCCCTTATTAATATTGTTTCAGGATTTTTTCCTATACCACCCATGCTTGTTCTCATCTGCAATATATTCTTTCATGATTTCGTCGTCTCCCTTATCTTGCTTTTCTATCTCCCATTGAAGGGCTTTGTAAGCTTCAAGTTCGGTTCCTTGAAAGTTTCGGAATTTGACAATGTTGTTCATTAGCGTTTCAAATGCGGGATGCTCGTGGCCCCCGGGGTCCAGTAGGCAAGTTAGGGTTCTCGCGCAACAATTCCAAGCTTAGTCTGCAAGAAAACGTTGGGGTACAACTTTTCTCGCTATATGGGACAGGATTTGGCATTCCATCTCCATAAAAAAGCTCATAGCCCTAAGAAAAGAATGCCCATTTCAAACCTTGACATTGAGGTTTATCTGCTAAGGTAATGGTAATTAGTTAGAAACTCTTAGGTCTGCAAGCCTGCACCACAAAGAAAGCATTGAAGATTTCATAATCACAAGAGCATAATTAAGACGAGGTAGCATGAAAGTGCAAAGAAGGAGAGATGATGACTTTTATTACGTTAACTGGTTAGAAGAGTTTATGCCTTTGTTATGCTCTATCTCCCAGGAGTACCTAGATGCCTAATGCGAAGTACTTTTTTGAAATATGAGGCAAAATTTTCGTATATCGTATATGTAGCTAACGGATTTGCACTTTTCAAACTACTTGTACTTCAATAAATGGCCTAGCGAGATATCCTTGTAAAGATCCAGAACTCCAAGAACTATGAGCAAGTTCTCTTTCCATTCCTTGGAGCCATTAAACATTGGAATGGAATTGAAGCTAGCAGTGATATTAGCTTCAAAATAGAGAACAATAAAAAAAACAACAAGCTCACATAACTTTTCACATAGAATAATAAGAAATGAAAATCAAGGTAAACCCCCTTACAAGATACCGGATTCCGTTAAGAAGTGTTCTTTGGACGAAAATATTAACTTCTAATGATATCTTGGTGTAGTAATCAAGTGCTGATAATAAAGTAACATGTCGAACAATTAATCTTCCTTTGGTCCTAATATGCCTGTGTAACCTTATGTCGACTCGAAATTCAAGAAAAAGTCTGCATGCACACCCATGGCTCAAAGACAGCGGACTCACATTCACAAAGGAATCAGTCAGTTACGTGCTCTGCTTCGGATATTCCAAAAAGTCTGGATCACTTCATCAAACAACATGAGAGTCTACGTATTGCCAAGAGATTCATGGAGTTCTGGAAGGGGCCCCCTACAGTTTGGTCCAAGAAAGTAGAATCCATTCTCTTCATAGCCGAGATATGGGCTGCTGCTTACCGAAGCCCCTTTGCAGACTTTCTTTTGAAATCAGGTTTTCTTACTGATCGGCGAGAGCCCTTTCTTGTGTATGACCTTTATCCAATATCTGAACTACCTAAGCCAAAGCCTCAGGGAGTAAGTCAAATTTTCTCCAGTTCTTAATCTTTGTCTGTCAACTTTATCCTGCTTGGCTTTTCATCGCTTTGGCCTGGAGCCGAGTCAGTCTTTGCTAGGTTTGTTTGCCTAAGTCATTTACGCCCGGTATTCCTTTGATTCTTATAGCCTTCGCAAGGAGCGAAGCGGTCCAATTGCATCAATAGCGGCTTTTATCTCCGCATTCACTAAACGAAATGCTTCACACATGCCGTTCGAGGGAATTCACTATGTGCTCTACTGTCTGTCGTGCACTATTTTCTTTAGTTGACATGGAAGCTTTAGTGCCGCGTTCTACGCTCAAAGCGTAGTTGGACCTTGGATCACAAGGAGCATAGTGATTTTTGATGGTGTAGTGAGCCGCCTTTCTGCCTGGACTTGCCGTTCTCAACTAGTTTTGAAAGCAAACTAATATTGAGTAAAAAGGAAACACGTAACGTCAAACTCAAAAACCTCTTTCAAGAAAACTGGTATTTACCAATAACTTGCTTTTCGACTTTCACTACTATTTCCTTACTTGCTTGTGAAAAAAAGTACTTGTGAATAAATACGCTGTTCTTTCCGGGTTGTTTCGGTTGTGCCCTATAAGACAGAAGAGATATTCAGTTTCAACTAACTATTGCACTTAGTTTAGTGCGTCAATAAGTTTTTCAAGAAGAGGCAGGAAAAAAGAAAGAGATTTCCTTTGAAGTAGTTTAATGACCTATTGCTTAGAGAATACAGCCTATTGCTATTTAAGATAATCAATGCATATGCTTCATATCAGAGCTGCTTGGGACATGTCAGAAAGGATAGTCGTAGGTAAAGCATAAGCTAGTGTAGTAAGTAATAAAGTAATTGAAGTAGTGCTAACTCAAGTAGTATCGGAAGCAAGGGCTAGGAGTCAATCACTTGCTTACTATATTCCCTCGTTCGCTTTGATTATCTAGCAAGGAAGGAAAGAGTTGTGTAGTTCAATCCTACTGCTGCACTAAATACCTTCGCTTGTTCTCAATCACAACTAAATAGTTGCCTACTTATGGCGTAATATATTCTCTAATGCAAAAGCTTTATCCTTTAATGCCTATTGGCAAAGACTTCCTTTGCTAGGATGCAGCAGTTCATTCAACGCTTTAAGATAGGAACTCGGCACCCGCATTATGCTTTTTCTTTTGGTCAGGCCGCAGGATTCAGCTACAAGTCTTCCTACGGCTCCGGCTTCTTATTACACATTAAAATGAAGTTGCCGAATCAAGATAATGCTGGAATTCTTCCTGTCGCTTTTTCATCTTAAGTAAAGTATTCTCTGCTTCCTCTCGCTGCATCTCCTCTCACGGCTCTCCTTTGCACCTTTCCGGACAGGTGTCTTCTTCTCGACACGCCTTGCCTCTCCTTCGTACTGACAAGGTCTCTCTTACAACCTCCTCTGTCTTTGTTTTGTGAAACATCGAATACTACATATAAACGGCCATAATGTCGGTCTTAGTAAAAGAGGCCGGTCCCCTTTATGTGTTCGATAAGATGACGTTGAGGTGAGAAAGCCTCCCCCGAAGCTTTGCCTTCCTTAGTCCGACAAGACAAGATATCCGCTTCTTCAATAGCTGTGGATGAAATGAATCTGCACACTGATAATTCACCAAAAACAATAGGAAAGAGAGCAGTGGATGATTTAACAGTACGCCAATCTTGAACAGCGGAGGGTTCATCTCTATCTTTAGACTTGGGAAAAACTTCAGTTGTTGGTTGGATTACTGGCTGAAACAATAGACCTGTTGGTTAGAAAAGCCATTATTTAACAACTGTTAAGGATTACTTCCTACGGACCTACCTATTAATACAGCTTTGATCCCTGCTTAGTGTTTTCAAAAGATAGTTGGAAAGGTAGGTCTATTTCTTCTTTATCTTTGCAGAAGCACATCAACCTAACTTTGTACATGCTATTGCTTCTACAATTCACAAGAGTCATTTCTCACCCCCTCTGCTAAATCTACAAGGTGAACTCCAGGTGCTTAAGAGGCCGTAGGCCCCTAAGCTCAAACTACCAGAACTTCTTTCTTACAATCCTCTTACTATTTGATCGAGAGATAGGCACATTTCTCCACGATATAAACTATCCAATCCACCTCTTCTATTATGAAATAGAAAGCTGACATTGTCGGCGTAAGAACAAGACGGGTTCACTGGCTTCTAATAGATGCTGGAGCTGAGAGAGCCCTCTATTTTGAGCGTAAGGAGCGAGCGAAGGAGCCGAAGAAAATATCAACCGCTTTTGCTACAGAGGAAAGTAGAAAGGTGAGACTTTGAGGGCTACGGTTCCTGGTGCTCAGTACTCTTCTTACTTACTTATAATGCCTAATCCTCTCGTTCAACTCTTTTGAGTCCCAGATTGAATCGAAAATGGAGATTGAAAGCAAGTCAGTCTTAGCGAGTGAAGAGCTAACACTCGCTTGCCCGCTCGGGTCCTCTCCTCTTGTATCTATTTGGGAGGTGGGGCCCCTCGCTAGATCCTTATCAGTTCACTCTTTCCTTCTCTTTTATTTATTCTTTAGAAAACCAACTCCTGGCGCATTGAAAGAGTTTGAAAGGTGCAGATGAGCGTAGCCGTATAAGAGGATTCGGCTTAAGTGGAACCTTCTATTAGAGAATGCTCCTTCTATACCTAACTCGCCTATCGAAGTCCCTCACACGCATATTTTAACACACGCATATTTCAAGTCATTCCTATCTCCTTTGACTAGTACTGAGTCCCTGTACTGACTCTACTTAGCATCCCTACTAAGCATATATACATATCTTGCTATTCCATGACTTTCATGCTTGTAAGCAACTCTAGCTATTCCTTATCTACTCTACTTAGCATCCCAGAGCATATATCCAAACCATTCATTAATGCTGCTCGTAAGCAAGGGCGCGAGCGTTACACCGAACTTTGGTAAATCGTTACACCTATCTTAGCTTTAGCTTAGGCGCCGCTCGCTATCTATACTTTCAAACTTCGTTTACGGCTCCTACTAAGCCACATGCACTAGGTGGGCAGAACGAAAACTATGACTGATCGAGACAAAAGGGAGTCAAGGAGGCAAGATGAGTATGAGACTTCCGTATAATGCGCTTTTTCATGTTCCTACTCCAACTCCTGCGAGAAAGCCCCTCCCCACTATAGACTAAGCCGGGAAAGTCGTTGATAAGCAAGAAAAGACGAATTTGATGAAGAAAAGAACTTATTTATTAGAAAGACAATAATCGAATATAGATAGGCTAAAGGTCCTGGGATTAATCCTCTCCGCAGATGAGGACGACGGTAAAGTAGACATTGGGATTCCCTACGAGCTTTGGAAGAAGCCACTAAAACGAATTCAATAAGGAGGAAATTTCCACTCTTTACTACAGATTTCTTTCAGTGCGTAAAAGCCAGAAATCTCGTCAACTTTCTGGATTTACTAATCAATGGGATCGAATCAGATTATACGTATTCTACACAATGCAGTCGGACCA